AACCTCAATGTGGCTCTATTTCATTATATTCCATCTATATCCCAATTCCATTCATTTCATATCCCTTTTGTGTCATTGACATAAGAGATGTCATTTATAGTATATCTGTTTCTATCTATATAGATATGGAAAGTTAAGGAATCATCATATAATAATCGATAAATTGCAATAGAAAAGAAAAAGGGGAGGTTTGTTATGATTTTGAAATCTTTTCTACTAGGTAATCCATTATCCTTATGCATGAAGATAATAAATTCGGTCGTTGTGGTCGGGCTCTATTATGGATTTCTGACCACATTCTCCATAGGGCCCTCTTATCTCTTCCTTCTCCGAGCTCGGGTTATGGAAGAGGGAACCGAGAAGGAGGTATCAGCAACAACTGGTTTTATTGCGGGACAGCTCATGATGTTCATATCGATCTATTATGCGCCTCTGCATCTAGCATTGGGTAGACCTCATACAATAACTGTCCTAATTATACCGTATCTTTTGTTTCATTTATTCTGGAACAATCATAAAAACTTTTTTGATTATGGATCTACTACCAGAAATTCAATGCGTAATCTCAGCATTCAATGTGTATTCCTGAATAATCTAATTTTTCAATTATTCAACCATTTCATTTTACCAAGTTCCACGTTAGCCAGATTAGTCAACATTTATATGTTTCGATGCAACGACAAGATTTTATTTTTAACAAGTAGTTTTGTTGGTTGGTTAATTGGTCACATTTTATTCATGAAATGGGTTGGATTGGTATTATTCTGGATACGGCAAAATCATTCTATTCAATCTAATAAGTATCTTGTGTCAGAATTGAGAAATTCTATGGCTCGAATCTTTAGTATTCTCTTATTTATCACCTGTGTTTACTATTTAGGCAGAATGCCGTCGCCTATTTTCACTAAGAAATTGAAAGAGAAAGAAACCTCAGAAACGGAAGAAGGGGGAGAAAGAAAGGAAGAAAGCGATGTAGAAAGAACTTACGAAATGAAGGAGATTCAACAGGAACAAGAGGGATCCACCGAAGAAAACCCTTCCCTTTGTTCGGAAGAAAAGGAGGATCTGGACAAAATAGATGAAACGGAAGAGATCCGAGTGAATGGAAAGGAAAAAACAAAGGATGAATTTCACTTTCAAGAGGCACGCTATCAAGATAGCCCAGTTTACGAAGATTCTGATCTGGAGACCCATCAAGAGAATTGGGAATTGGGAAGACTGAAAGAAGAGAAAAAGAAAAGAATGAATAAAAAAATTGAAACAACTTTTGTCAATTTTTTTTTCAATTATAAACGATGGAATCATCCATTACGATATATAAAAAATGATAAATTAGAAAATGCTTTACGCAATGAAATGTCACAATTTTTTTTTTTTACATGTACAAGTGATGGTAAACAAATAATTTCCTTTACATATCCGCCCAGTTTATCGACTTTTTCGAAAATGGTAGAACAAAGAATTTCTTTGTACATAATAGAGAAACTATATGACGAAGATCTTTATAATTCTTGGATTTATACTAATGAAAAAAAAAAGTGCAATTTGAACAATGAATTGAAAAGACGAATCCAAATTATAGAAAAAAAGGAGATATTCCCTAGTCTGGATATGCTTGAAAAAAGAACCATATTATGTGATGATGAAAAAAAAAAAAAATGTTTTCCAAAGGAATATGATCCTTTTTTCAACGGACCATATCGAGGAACGAGAAAAAAATTATATTCACGTGCAATCATGGATACTTATAAAGATACAGAAGATTTAGTAGAATCTTTTTTTATAAATAAGATTCATTATCTACTTCTTAATGATTCCGTAGAAAAAGGAATTGATTCAGAAAGTCAAGAAAAATATTTTCAATTTGTATTTGATGTAATTACAACATATACAAAAGAAAAAAAAAAAATGAAAAAGAAATATATTGGGATTAGACTAGAAGAAATAAGTAAAAAGGTTTCTCGATGGTCATACAAATTAACCGAGAATTTGGGAGAAGAGGAAGAAGAAGAAGAAAATGAAGAAGAAATAGAAGAAGAATATTATCAGATTCATTCAAGAAGATCCAAACGTGTGATAATTTATAATGATAACGATAATGATCAGAATACCAATTCTATTTCTAGTATTTATAATAGTTCTAGTATTAGTAATAATGATAAAAATGATGATCAAACGGAAGAGGGAGAAGTTGCTTTGATACGTTACTCACAACAATCGGATTTTCGTCGCAATCTAATCAAAGGATCCATGCGCGCTAAAAGACGTAAAACAGTTATTTGGGACCTATTTCAAGTAAATGTACATTCCCCGCTTTTTTTGGATCGTCTAGACAAAACTTCTTTTTTTTCCTCTTTTGATATAAACGAAATAAAGAATCTAATTTTTAGGAATTGGATGTACAGAAAACAAGAATCAGAATTCACAATTTCCTATTTTGAAAATGAAGATACAAAAGAAGAAAAGGATAAAGAGGAAAAAAACTATAAAAATGAACAGATAGAAATATCAGAAGCTTGGGATACCTTTCTATTTACTCAAGTAATAAGAGGTTTGATGTTAGTAACCCAATCTTTTCTTAGAAAATACATTATATTGCCTTCATTAATAATAGCCAAAAATATTTTACGTATGTTATTATTCCAAATTCCCGAGTGGGACGAGGATTTTAAGGAATGGAATAGAGAAATGCATATTAAATGTACCTATAATGGTGTTCAATTATCAGAAACAGAATTTCCCCAAGATTGGTTAATAAACGGTATTCAGATAAAGATTCTATATCCTTTCTGTCTAAAACCTTGGAGAAAATATAAGGCACGATCTCATCATATAGATATAATAAAAAAAAAAGAGAAAAAAACAAATTTTTGTTTTTTAACAGTCTGGGGAAGGGAAGCGGAACTTCCCTTTGGTTTTCCCCGGAAACGACCTTTTTTTTTTGAACCTATTTATAAAGAACTCCAAAAAATAAAAAAAAAGGCAAAAAAAAGATTTTTACAAGTTCTAAAATTTTTCAATAAAAAAATAAAATACTTTTTAAAAGTTATAAAAGAAAAAACAAAAAGAGTCATAAAAATAGTTCGAGTTATCAACCTAATAATGAAAAAACTGGAGAAAGTAAATTCAAATTTATTATTTGAATTGAGGATAAAAAAAGTATATAAACCGAATGAAAACAAAAAAGACTTCAAAAGAAATAATAAGATTCTTCGAGAATCGTTCGTTCTAAATCGAACAATGGATTGGTTAAATTATTCACTAATAGGAAGAAGAATTCAAGATCTTTCTGATAAAACAATCAAAATAAAGAATCAAATTGAACGAACCGCAAAAGACAAGAAAAAAAAAGAAATAGTTCTAATTTATGATAATAAAAGATCGGGATCACAGAAACATTTTTGGAAAACATTAAAAAAGAAGAATATCCGATTAATGCGTAAATCAAACTACTTTATTAAATCATTCATTGAAAAAATATACATAGATATTTTGCTATGTACCATTACCATTTCTAAGATAAATACACAACTTTTCTTTGAATCAACAAAAAAGATCTTTAATAAACCCATTTACAACAATGAAATAAATAAAGAACAAGAAGGAATTGATGAAACAAATCAAAATACAATGAATTTTATTTTGACTATAAAAAAATTGTTTTCAAATACTGATAATACTAAGAATAGCAATCAAAATTCCAATACTTATTGGAACTTATCTTCCCTGTCCCAAGCATATGTTTTTTACAAAATATCACAAAATCAATTACTTAATAAGTCTCAATTGAGACCTGTACTTCAATATAAAGGGAGCTATCCTTTTTTTAAGGATAATTTAAAAAACTATTTTATGATCCACGGAATATTTAATTCTAAATCAAGACATAAAAAAATTCATACATATGTAATGAACGAATGGAAAAATTGGTTAAAAGTTTCTTATCAATACGATTTATCTCAAAAAAAAATGTCTCGATTAGTACCTAAAGAATGCCGAAATAGAATAAATAAACATTGTATGATTAAAAACAAGGAATCAAACCAATTGGATTTATATAAAAAATATCAATTCATTTATTCCATGAAAAAAAATGACTATGCAGTAAATTCATTTATAAGTCAAAAAAACAAATGGAAAAAACATTACAGATATGATCTTTTATCTTATAAATACATAAGCCTCCCTAATTTATATACTTATGAATCAACATTAGAAATAGAAAGAAACGGGGACCAAACATTGAAACCTGAATTATTTTATGTATTAGTAAGTATACCGAGTAATTATTATCTAGAAAAAGGATATCTTATTGATAGAAATACAAATAGTTTGGATAGAAAATATTTTGATTGTAGAATTCTTCATCTTTGTTTTATAAAGAATATTGAGATCTGGACCAATGCACATATTGGCATAAAGATTCATAAAAATACTAAGACTGAAATTAATAATTTAAAAAAAATGAAAAAAAAAGATCTTTTTTTTTCATTCCCATGCAATCAAAAAAGGTTCTATCATACGGCATCAAATCATGATACTATATCCAATCTAGGAACTTGGTTCTTCCCAGAATTTGTGCTACTTTTTGATGTATATAAAATTCAACCTTGGATCATCCCAATAAAATCACTCCTTTTTCATTTTTATATAAATGAAACAAGTAAAAACATTAACGTAAATCCAAAGAAATCATATAAAAAAAAAAAAGATCTTGAATTAGGAAATTCCAAGGTTGAAGAAGATTACGCAAGATTCAAACTAAAAAAGGATATAAAACAATATAAGAGCAAGAATGAAACGGAACTGGATTTTTTTTTGAAAAAATATTTCCTTTTTCAACTAAGATGGGCTGATCCCTTGAATAATAAAATAATGAAAAATATCAGGGTATATTGTCTCCTACTTAGACTGATAAATCCAAAGGATATTGCTATATCTTCGATTCAAAGAGGTGAAATAAATCTAGATGAAATGATGATTCAAAAGGACCTAGTTCTTGCAGAATTGATACGAAAGGGAATATTTATTATTGAACCAATTTGTCTATCTATACGAAGGAACGGAAAATCTATTATATATCAAACTATGGATATTTCATTGGTTTATAATAAGAAACACCAAACAAATCAAAAATACACAAAAAAAAGATATATTGATAAAAAGGAGGTTGAAAAATCCATTGCACGACACAGCAATATATTTTTGAGTGGAGACAAAAATCATTATGATTTACTTATTCCTGAAAATATTCTATCTCCCAGACGTCGTAGAGAATTTCGAATTCGAATTTGTTTCAATTTGCCAAATTTTAATGTTGTGGATAGAAATCCAAGATTTTGCAACGAAAACAAAATAAGAAAATGTGGGAAATTTTTCAATGAGAACAAACATATTAATACAGATAGAAAAGATTTCATTAAATTCAAATTGTTTCTTTGGCCCAATTATCGATTAGAAGATGTAGCTTGTATGAATCGCTATTGGTTTAATACCAATAATGGCAGTTGTTTTAGTATGTCAAGAATACATATGTATTCACAATTCAGAATGAATTCAATTCCAATGAAAAATGAAAAAAATTTATAGTGGATTAATTTATTCGGTAGATGAAAGCCGAAACATATACAATGTGTAATATTCTAATACATGATGCTAATTTCATAGTGTATCAATTTTCACTAGGAATAGCGGAATCTTTTTAAGTAAAAATAAATTGTTCTAGTTGCTGAATACATATATGTTTTGTATATTTGGATCAAATATACAAAACATAAACCACATAAATAAAAAACAAAGTAGTATATGAATAAAATAAATAAAATACAATTTTGATGTATACTAGATAAAAATAACTAGCCTAAGAAATATTATTATTTTTCCCGATCGGTAAAATTCACAGAAAAGAAAAATAGAAACTTGAATTTATGGTCAAAAAATCATTGATCTCAGTTATTACACAAGAAGAAAAAGAAGAAAATAGTGGGTCTGTTGAATTTCAAGTATCCCATTTCACCAATAAGATACGGAGACTTACTTCACATTTACAATTGCACAAAAGAGATTTTTTATCGCAAAGAGGTCTACGAATAATTCTGGGAAAACGTCAACGATTATTGACTTATTTGTCAAAGAAAAATAAAATGCGTTATAAAAAATTAATAGATCAGTTAGATATTCGGGAACCAAAAACTCGTTAATTAAATTTGAATTTATTCTTTGAGTTTCTTATTATTATCCTTGTTCCTTTTGATTTTTTAATTCTTTTTTTCTTAGTTCAGTTATTATTATTTTCTTTTTATTTTAAGAAATTCATGAAATAATGAATTAAGGAAAAAAAAGATGACTTTACCAGCTACAAAAAGAAATTTTATAATAGTCAATATGGGGCCTCACCATCCATCAATGCATGGTGTTCTTCGGCTGATCGTTACTCTGGATGGTGAAGATGTTATTGACTGTGAACCTATATTGGGCTATTTACACAGAGGGATGGAAAAAATAGCGGAGAACCGAACAATTATACAATATTTGCCTTATGTAACACGTTGGGATTATTTAGCTACTATGTTCACAGAAGCAATAACAGTAAATGCACCAGAACGCTTGGAAAGTGTTCAAGTTCCTAAAAGGGCCAGTTATATCAGAATTATAATGCTGGAGCTGAGCCGTATAGCCTCCCATTTGTTATGGCTTGGTCCTTTTATGGCCGATATTGGTGCACAGACTCCCTTTTTCTATATTTTAAGAGAGAGGGAATTAATATATGATCTATTTGAAGCTGCCACAGGTATGCGAATGATGCATAATTATTTCCGCATCGGAGGAGTAGCTGCGGATTTACCTTATGGCTGGATAGATAAATGTTTTGATTTCTGTGATTATTTTTTAATAGAAGTTGTTGAGTATCAAAAACTCATTACGCGAAATCCCATTTTTTTGGAACGAGTTGAAGGAGTGGGCATTATTGGTGGGGAGGAGACAATAAATTGGGGTTTATCAGGACCAATGTTACGAGCTTCTGGGATCCAATGGGATCTTCGTAAAGTTGATCGCTATGAGTGTTACAATAAATTTGATTGGGAAGTCAAATGGCAAAAAGAGGGCGATACATTAGCTCGTTATTTAGTAAGAATCGGTGAAATGCAAGAATCCATAAAAATCATTCAACAGGCTCTAGAAGGAATTCCTGGAGGACCTTATGAGAATTTAGAAAACCGGCGTTTTCGTTTTCATAGGACAAATAATTCCGAATGGAATAATTTTGACTATAGATTTCTTACTAAAAAACTTTCACCCAATTTTGAATTGTTAAAACAAGAACTTTATGTAAGGGTAGAAGCCCCAAAAGGAGAATTAGGAATTTATTTAATAGGAGATAGTAGTGTTCTCCCCTGGAGATGGAAAATCCGTCCACCCGGTTTCATCAATTTGCAAATTCTTCCCCAGCTAGTTAAAAGAATGAAATTGGCTGATATTATGACGATACTAGGTAGTATAGATATCATTATGGGAGAAGTTGATCGTTGAAATGATAATTGATACGACAGAAGTACAAACTATTAATTCTTTTTATAGATTAGAATCCTTAAAAGAAGGATATGGATTCTTATGGATTTTTGTCCCCATTTTCACCCTTGTATTAGGAATCACAATGGGGGTATTAGTCATTGTGTGGTTAGAAAGAAAAATATCTGCAGCAATACAACAACGTATTGGACCTGAATATGCTGGCCCGTTAGGAATTCTTCAAGCTTTAGCGGATGGGACCAAACTACTTTTCAAGGAGAATCTTCTTCCATCTAGAGGTAATATTCATTTATTTAGGGTCGGACCTTCTATAGGTTTTATATCCATTCTACTAAGTTATTTAGTAATTCCTTTTGGATATCACCTTGTTTTAGCTGATCTCAGTATAGGTGTTTTTTTATGGATTGCTTTTTCAAGTATTGTCCCCATTGGTCTTCTTATGTCAGGATATGGATCAAATAATAAATATTCTTTTTCAGGCGGTCTGCGAGCTGCAGCTCAATCGATTAGTTATGAAATACCATTAACTCTATGTGTGTTAGCAATATCTCTACGTGTGATTCGTTGGAATATGAACTTTTCTTTTATCTTTTCTATAAAAGATAAAAGAAATGGATTGAAATACAATAAAATAGAAATCTAATTCAATATGTAAATATGAATATGAAAGAAAAGAAGAGAAAAAAATATTTTTTTTTATTTTCTTTCAAAACTTTAGACTTTCTAAAGTAAGTGAAGATAAATAAATTGAATGTCTTGAATAAATATCTTCGTCTTTTTTATGAAATAATTAAATATTTCAGTTTGATGAGTTAAACCAAATAGTTATATGAGTGAAACAAAACTGCTCCTCAATTTGTAGTAAAACAAGAAAAATCTCATTCCCTAGGTACAAGAAGAAATTTGAAGTAAACATAAGTTTAAGTTGTTTACCCCAAGATTGAGATTATTTTATTAGTCGTCATATCTTGAAGCGGATAGAAAAGATCAACTGTATTTATTACTATACTGGGGATCAATAAAAAAAAAGTGGGCAGTTAGGAACACTAAAGTATGCAAAGGATAAGTAATGGAAATAATGTAAGGTATCAAAAAAAGTTATTTTTGCATAAAACTTCGCATAAAACGAATTATAATAAGGGCTTGGAGTTGGTAGAAATGATCAAGCAGTACTTCCCCACGATTCCGATCTAGAGTATGCTACTATTCACTGATTAAATAAATAACTATTAAGAACGAATTAATCCTTTATTTTCTTTCCTTTTTTTTTTTTTTAGTTTTGAGAAAGAAGAAAAGGAACAAGACAAATAGGATGCAATATGATAATATAATAAAAAAATAAAAAAGAATAAAACGGGAATAATAAGAAAATCTTTTTTTCTTGATACATATGCATATGGAAATTTCTTATCATGATTCATTAACTAATGTCTAAATCTTTCTATTTATGAATAGAACCAGTATTTTATTGAAGGCTTAAGTTATTGCTGAACAAAAATAATTTTTGATTCTATTCATTAGAATCTTAATATTATAAGGGATGAGATCCATTCGGAAGTGCTTTTTCTTATTCTAGCAGACAGAATTTTATTGGTCGAATTGAGGACTTTCCAACATCCAGTTTATCTTTCCATTGTATTTACCTAGGGTCCAAGGAGAGCAAGAATACTAAACTAGTCCTTACCTTACATTTCTTTGTGGCCATAAAGGAGCCGTATGAAGCTTAGGTTTCATGTACGGTTTTGGAATAGCGATGGGAGCAGTGATGTTATCATCGACTATAATTATCTAACAGTTCAAGTACAGTTGATATAATTGAGGCACAGTCCAAATATGGTTTTGGGGGATGGAATCTTTGGCGTCAGCCCATAGGATTTCTAGTTTTTATAATGTCTTCTCTAGCAGAATGTGAAAGATTACCTTTTGATTTACCAGAAGCAGAGGAGGAATTAGTAGCAGGTTATCAAACCGAATATTCAGGTATAAAATACGGATTCTTTTATCTTGCTTCTTACCTAAATCTATTAGTTTCTTCATTATTTGTAACAGTTCTTTATTTAGGTGGGTGGAATTTTTCTATTCCGTACATATCTCTTACTGAACTTTTTGGAATAAACAAAATGTTTAGAGTCTTTGTAATAGCAATTAGTATCTTTATTACATTAGCTAAAGCTTATTTGTTTCTGTTCATTCCTATCACAACAAGATGGACTTTACCTAGGATGAGAATGGATCAATTATTAAATATTGGATGGAAATTTCTTTTACCTATTTCTCTAGGTAATCTATTATTGACAACTTCTTTTCAACTTGTTTCACTATAAAGTAGAAATAAAAATAAGAAATTAAGAGAAAACAATAATGAATATTCTATATTTCTCACTTCTCTCACCCAAGAGACAGAAACATAAATCTTATTGATGGATATCTAAAATATGTTACCTATGGTTACTGGGTTCATGAATTATGGCAAACAAACAATACGAGCCGCAAGGTACATTGGACAAAGTTTCATAATTACCTTATCCCATACGAATCGTTTACCTGTAACTATTAAATATCCTTATGAAAAATCAATCACATCAGAGCGTTTTCGTGGTCGAATCCACTTTGAATTTGATAAATGTATTGCTTGTGAAGTATGTGTCCGCGTATGTCCAATAGACCTTCCTATTGTTGATTGGAATTTGGAAAAAGATATTAAGAAAAAACAACTGCTTCATTATAGTATTGATTTTGGTGTCTGTATATTTTGCGGTAACTGTGTCGAGTATTGTCCAACAAACTGTTTATCAATGACTGAAGAATATGAGCTTTCCACTTATGATCGTCACGAATTGAATTATAATCAAATTTCTTTAGGTCGGTTACCAGTTTCAATAATTGGAGATTATACAATTCAAACAGTTATGGATTAAACAAATCAAATGAAAAAAGAAAAAACCCTTCCTTGGTTCAAGAACGATTACTAATTACTAAGCTTTGGTTTAGAATAAATTAGAATAAAGTAGGATTAGCCAAAGAATTTTATTTTATCTATCTAATGATATCCATTTTTTTTTTCATTCTTTTTCATTCAATTAGAAAGGTATCATATAAAAAAAATAGTTCCTTTACTGAATCCTTAGTAAGGTCATGAAATATTTTGACTTATTTATTTATCTTTTATTTCAGAATGGATTTACCTGGACCAATACATGATATTCTTGTAGTATTTCTGGGATCAGTTATTATATTAGGAGGTCTGGGAGTAGTATTACTTACCAATCCCATTGATTCTGCCTTTTCATTGGGATTGGTTCTCGTTTGTATATCCTTATTCTATATTTCATTGAATTCCTATTTTGTAGCTGCCGCGCAGTTCCTTATTTATGTGGGAGCCATAAATGTATTAATCATATTTGCTGTGATGTTCATGAACGGTTCAGAATATTCCAATGATTCCTATTTGTGGACCATTGGAGATAGAATCACTTCATTGGTTTGTACAAGTATTTTTTTTTCATTAATGACTACTATCCCAAATACGTCATGGTACGGAATTTTTCGGACTACAAGATCAAATCAGATTATAGAAAAGGACTTAATAAGTAACGTTCAACAAATTGGGATTCATTTATCCACAGATTTTTATCTTCCTTTTGAACTCATTTCTATAATTCTTTTAGTTTCTTTGATAGGTGCAATTACTATGGCTCGTCAATAATCTAATATCAAGAATATAGTATAATAAGAACTTCATTCTTGAAATTTCAAGAATGAAAATGTATTGAATCTCAATCTACTGTGAATATCTTCTTTTGTTCTGTAATTCTTCTATTCTAGTCAACTGAATCGGTTTAATTTTTGTTCTCATATTGAAATGAATTGAGATAGATGAGGAATTTATCAATGATGTTAGAACATGTACTTTGTCTAAGTGTTTATTTATTTTCTATCGGTATCTATGGACTGATCACAAGCCGAAGCATGGTTAGAGCACTTATGTGTCTTGAGCTTATACTGAATTCGGTGAATATAAATCTTGTCACATTTTCCGATATATTTGATAGTCGACAATTAAAAGGAGAAATTTTTGCAATCTTTGTTATAGCCATTGCAGCTGCTGAAGCAGCTATTGGGCTAGCTATTGTTTCGTCGATCCATCGTAACAGAAAATCAACTCGTATCAATCAATCGAATTTGCTGAATAATTAGTCATAATTATTCTATTCATATTATTTTCTTATTTATTTTCTTATATTTTTTCATATAGATTTATGATTTAGAGTTACTAACCTATTCTATCACTAACCTAATAACAAATGTATTCATCTGATATATAATATATTATCATATCCTGAATTATATTTCTATATCTATATAGATATATAGTAAAATTTACATGAATTGAATTTGTAAACTCATATTCTCATATTTAATGGTTATTGAAATGGAAATCAAAGTATCTTGGCCCTTTATCATAAACAGATTAAAAAATAGATTAATTCTTAAGATTTTTATAAATCATTGATTCGTCTGGTGTCTACAATAAAAATATATGATTTATTTCATTTTCTTATTTTACCAGATTGAAAATCTTTTGTGTTCAAAATTGGAATTTATAGACCCAATGTCACATTCAGTAAAGATTTATGATACATGTATAGGATGTACCCAATGTGTTCGAGCTTGCCCCACGGATGTATTGGAAATGATACCTTGGGACGGATGTAAAGCTAAGCAAATTGCTTCTGCCCCAAGAACCGAAGATTGTGTAGGTTGTAAAAGATGTGAATCCGCTTGTCCAACGGATTTTTTGAGTGTCCGTGTTTATTTATGGCATGAAACAACTCGCAGCATGGGTCTTTCCTATTGATATTTGACAAAAAACTCTACTTGAATCAGTTGATTCCTCTTTACTGACAAAAGCCCGTACTCGAGAAAATAAAATATATTATTCTTCTCCCGAGCACGGGCTTTTCTGGTCTAATTTTATCTTGTCTTTATCACGATTTCTTTTCCTTGGTTAACAATACTTCTTGTTTTGCCCATATTCGCGGGTTCTTCAATTGTCTTTTTTCCTCATAGGGGAAATAAGGTGTATAGGTGGTACACTATATGTATATGTATACTAGAGCTCCTTCTAATGAACTATGTATTTTGTTATCATTTCAAATTGGACGATCCATTAACCCAATTGAAGGAGGATTTGAAATGGATCAATCTTTTTGATTTTCACTGGAGACTGGGAATCGATGGACTTTCCATAGGACCCATTTTACTGACAGGATTTATCACTACTTTAGCTACTTTATCAGCTTGGCCAGTTACTCGAAATCCGCGATTTTTCTATTTCTTGATGTTAGCAATGTATAGTGGCCAAATAGGATCATTTTCTTCTCGAGACCTTTTACTTTTTTTCATCATGTGGGAATTAGAATTAATTCCTGTTTATTTACTTTTATCCATGTGGGGAGGAAAAAAACGCCTGTACTCGGCTACAAAGTTTATTTTGTGCACTGCCGGAGGTTCCATTTTTCTCTTAATAGGAGTTCTAGGTATAGGTTTATATGGTTCCAATGAACCAACATTAGATTTAGAAAAATTAGCTAATCAATCGTATCCTGCAGCATTAGAAATAATACTCTATTTTGGTTTTCTTATTGCTTATGCTGTCAAATCGCCGATTATACCCCTACATACATGGTTACCAGATACCCACGGAGAAGCACATTACAGTACATGTATGCTTTTAGCTGGAATCTTATTAAAGATGGGAGCATATGGATTGATTCGGATCAATATGGAATTATTAGCTCACGCTCATTCTAGATTATCTCCCTGGTTGGTGATAGTAGGAACAATACAAATCATTTATGCAGCTTCAACCTCTCTTGGTCAACGCAATTTAAAAAAACGTGTTGCTTATTCTTCCGTATCTCACATGGGTTTCATAATTATAGGAATTGGTTCTATAACTGGCATGGGACTTAATGGAGCCATTTTACAAATACTTTCTCATGGATTGATTGGTGCTGCACTTTTTTTCTTAGCAGGAACAAGTTGTGATAGAATACGTTTTGTTTATCTCGAAGAGATGGGGGGGATATCTATCCCAATGCCAAAAATCTTTACCATGTTTAGTAGTTTCTCGATGGCTTCTCTTGCATTGCCAGGAATGAGTGGTTTTGTTGCAGAATTCTTAGTCTTTTTTGGAATAATTACCAGCCCAAAATATCTTTTCATGCCAAAAATTTTGATTACTTTTGTAATGGCAATTGGAATGATATTAACTCCTATTTTTTTATTATCTATGTTACGTCAGATTTTCTATGGATACAAGCTATTCAATATTCCAAAGTCGAATTTTTTTGATTCTGGACCACGAGAACTATTTGTTTCGATCTGTATCTTTCTACCTGTAATAGGAATTGGTATTTATCCTGATTTCGTTCTACCGTTATCGGTTGACAAGGTACAAGTTCTATTATCTAATTATTTTTATAGATACTAATTTTTTTAGATTTCATATTAAATGAAATTCATTTCATTAATTGAAAAGAAAATCTTAGAATTCTTTGACTTTCATATTTTAACGATTCTTCGTTGTTACAATGAAAAAAAAGAAAGGGTGAATTAAAATTTTAATGAGATACATCTAAAGTTTTTAGTTTTTGAGAACCATTTGAATAATTCCTCTATTTAAAAGGTTCTCAAAAACTTGCACAAAATTTCATTGTGTATCAGACGATTTTTTTATGTATTCTTTATGTAGTTTATTTTATTCAATTAGATAGTAATTGGAATGAACCATAACTATGGAACCCGATTCCTAATATATTGATCCCAAAATAACATATCCAAATTAGAAGAAATCCTATAGAAGCTACAAATGCCGAATTCGTACCTTGATCTTGCAATTTTGAATTTTTTCTAGTATGTAAATAAATTGCAAATATGGTCCAAGTAATAAATGCCCAAGTTTCCTTAGGGTCCCAATTCCAATACGAACCCCATGCTTCATTAGCCCATACTGCTCCAGAAAGAATGCCTATGGTTAAAAAAGTAAATCCTAAACTAATGACACGATAACTCCAATAATCCAAACGCTGAATTAATTGATATTTGTAAAAATTTTGAAATGAGAGAAAATAAGTCTTTTTTAATACACTTCCTTTTTCGTTCAAATATTCCATATCACCAAAGAAAAACGACTTCCTTAAACTTAAAAAATTATTGTTTTTCAAAAAAGAATCCATTCTTTTTTGAAATGTAATCACTATAAGAGCAACTGATAATAACGATCCGCATAAAAGAGCTGCATAGCTCAAGAGCATCATACTTACATGCATTATTAACCACTGAGATTGTAGAGCAGGTACTAATATTACAGGTTTATGCATTTCAGTTGAAAGACCTGACGTGGCAAAACCTTGGGTAAAAATAACACTTGGTGCAGTTATTGCGCTTAAATCATTTTTATGATTCCCAAGATACGGAATCATATGAATAATGGATAAACTCCATGAAAGGAAGATTAACGATTCGTATAAATTACTTAAAGGAAAATGTCCCGAAGAAATCCAACGAATAACTAAAAACCCTGTTATAGAGAAAAAAGTAGCTATCATCCCTTTTTCTGACGAATTACGTAATCCTTCGATTTCGTAGACTAATAAGTTCATCAAATGAATTAGAATCACAATTGAGATGATCGAAAAAGAAATATGAGTTAATATATGTTCTAAAGTTGCAAATATCATAAATAAGATTCCCTTTTAAATAATTGAAATCGGGGAGGGGATTAAATAGAATCTCAAATAGAATATTTTCTATATTTTATATTCTATTAGATCTATTGTGTCTATATTATTATATAATATTAATAATTAATAAGAATTCTTATTTATACCTTATGCCGCCACTCGGACTCGAACCGAGATGCTCTAGCACTGCTTCCTAAGAGCAGCGTGTCTACCAATTTCACCATGGCAGCTTACCTTAAATAATAATAATGAAATTAATATTGAATTGTTGATATTAAATAGGGTTTAGGAAACAATGAAGAAAGATGCATTTCCATTCATATGGAAATGTTCAATATCAATAATATGGAATTAGTATCTTCATCTTCGTAGATTCAGTTTTAAGAATCAATTTTTCCGTACTAGAAACCTAATTCTTGTTTATCCCGAACAATAAGAACTCAAAAGTTTCGTTCTCAGTCGGGGTATAAAATTCATAATTTTTTCTAATGATTTTGAGACCCAACACCTTAGTAGAAAGTAGAATGAAATATTCAAATTCTTCCTTGTCTATCGTAATTGTGCTTTTCAAAATAGAAAAGCACAATTCATACAATATAAATTTCAATAAATAGAATATAATAGAAATATAGAAAGACTATAAAAAAAAAAAAAAAAATACTGTGTACTTTGAATCAAGTAGACAGAAAGATTCTTATTTTTCATATTACCTAGTTCTAACTAATAAGGAGAAGTGAAATACAATACATTAGTAAAATTTAATTATTTGTATTCCAATTCAAAAATGGAAATTTGGAAGTTCTTTGAAACATGTCAATTAATATTTTTCTAAGACTTTTTTTTGTCGCACAAAAAAACTTTTTGACTTTCCGGTGGAAATAGATTTAGCTAAAGAAAAAGCTTTTACTGCCTCTAAAGATCCTTTTTTTTTCCAAAGATTTCTACGAATATGCTTTTTTGACATAGAAGTACGCTTTTTTGGAACTGCCATTCAAAAGGTAAGTGACTCCCTTTTATCGTTGTATGTGAAAGACATATATTGTTCAAAAGAAATTTCTTTTTATTAGCTATTATCTATACTTAATACTTAATTCATTCCATAAATTTCAAAAAAAAACTCAAGAATAATATCATAACATACAAATAACATACAAATATAAAAAAAAAAAAAAGAATAAAAGAAAATAAAAATAGAAAGAGATAAATAAATCTGTAACTGAACTTTAATATAAATTGAATAAATATATCTTAAATATAATATTAAATATATCATATATCTTTAAATTACACAATTAGAATATAATGTAAAGGTAAAATGGTAAAATCCAATTATTCAAAATCTCATATGATGTCATATTATTTCTTATTTAAAAAATATCTTTATTTTAAATATCTTTCTTTTATAGAGTTTTAAGTTAATTAATAACGTAAGTAATAAATTTGACTAATTATTTGATCATATTATTTGATATTTGACCAACTAATTGCAACTTTTATTTGAAATATTTAATAAAACAAAAAATCATAATTCCAATATTTGTATTTTTGTATTTGATATCTTTCATATTTTCTTATTATTATTTTGTTTTTTTTTTTAAGAGATAATAATTGGTGAATCGGAAATAATTATAAGAAAAAAGAATAATTTGTTTTCTTATGGAATATACATATAAATATGCATGGATAATACCCCTTTTTCCGCTCCCAGTTACTATGTCAATAGGATTTGGACTTCTACTTATTCCGACAGCAACAAAAGATCTTCGTCGTATGTGGGCTTTCCTAAGTGTTTTACTACTAAGTATATCTATGTGGTTTTCAGCCAATCTATCTATTCAACAAATAAATGGAAGTTTGACCTATCAATATCTATGGTCTTGGACCATCAATAATGATTTTTTATTAGAGTTCGGACACTTGATTGATCCACTTACTTCTATTATGTCAATACTAATTACTACTGTTGGGATCCTGGTTTTTATTTATAGTGACAATTATATGTCTCACGACCAAGGATATTTGAGATTTTTTGCTTATATGAGTTTTTTCAATGCTTCAATGTTGGGATTAGTTACTAGTTCCAATTTGATACAAATTTATATTTTTTGGGAACTAGTGGGAATGTGTTCGTATTTATTGATAGGTTTTTGGTTCACACGACCCGTTGCAGCAAGTGCTTGTCAAAAAGCTTTTGTAACTAATCGTATAGGAGATTTTGGTTTATTATTAGGAACTTTAGGATTTTATTGGATAACTGGTAGTTTCGAATTTCGGGATTTGTTCCAAATAGTGAATACCTTGATCCATAATAATGGGGTTAATTCTTTATTTGTTACTTTATGCGCCCTTTTATTATTTGTCGGTGCAGTTGCTAAATCCGCACAATTCCCCCTTCACGTATGGTTACCTGATGCCATGGAAGGACCCACTCCTATTTCGGCTCTTATACACGCTGCTACTATGGTAGCAGCAGGAATTTTTCTTGTAGCTCGGCTTCTTCCTCTTTTCATAGTTATACCTTACATAATGAATCTCATTTGTTTAGTAGGTATAATAACAGTGCTTTTAGGAGCTACTTTAGCTCTTGCCCAAAGAGACATTAAAAGAAGTTTAGCCTATTCTACAATGTCTCAATTGGGTTATATTATGTTAGCTCTAGGTATAGGTTCTTATCGAGTTGCTTTATTTCATTTGATAACCCATGCCTATTCTAAAGCTTTATTGTTTTTAGGATCCGGATCCATTATTCATTCAATGGAACCTATTGTTGGATATTCACCAGAGAAAAGTCAGAATATGGTTCTTATGGGAGGTTTAACAAAATATGTTCCAATTACAAAAACTACTTTTTTATTAGGTACACTTTCTATTTGTGGTATTCCGCCTCTTGCTTGTTTTTGGTCCAAAGATGAAATTCTTCACGATAGTTGGTTGTACTCACCAATTTTCGCACTAATAGCTTGGTTCACAACAGGATTAACCGCATTTTATATGTTTAGGATGTACTTACTTACCTTTGATGGGTATTTGCGCATTCATTTTCAAGATTATAGTAATCTTAGTAATAAAAAAAATAGTTCGTTTTATTCAATATCTCTATGGGGAAAAGGGACAGTCAATAGGAATTTCTTTTTTTCAAAAATGAATAAGAGTAAGGTTTTTTTTTTCAAAAGATCTATCTAAAATTGACAAGAATTTAAGAAGTAAGATACGAGACTTTATTACTTACTTTAGAAATAGGTACACTTATATGTATCCTCACGAATCGAGCAATACTATGTTATTTCCTCTCCTTGTATTAGTACTATTCACTTTGTTCATTGGATCAATAGGAATCTTTTTTAATGGAGGAGTAAGAGATTTGGATCTATTATCAAAATGGTTAACTCCATCAGCAACCCTTTTTCATAAAAAATTAAATTCTTCTGAAGATTGGTATGGATTTTTGTCAAATGCTTTTTTTTCAGTAAGTATAGCTCTTTTCGGACTATTGATAGCATCTATTTTTTATGGATCTATTTATTCATCTTTCAAAAATTTGGGCTTAATTAATTTATTTTTTAAAATAGGTCCTAAAAGGATTATTCTGGACAAAATAAAAGGTGTGATATACAATTGGTCATATAATCGTGGTTATATAGATATTTTTTATACTGGTATTTTTACCATGAGTATAAGAGGGTTAGCCGAGCTAATTCAGTTTTTTGATAAATATATAATTGATGGAATTCTAAATGGAATTGGTGTTGCAAGTTTCTTTATGGGCGAAGTAATAAAATATATAGGAGGTGGACGAATTTCATCTTATTTATTCTTGTATTTTTCTTATGTTTCAATTTTTTTATTCATTCTTTTCTTTTTCTCTTCTTTCAGTCTTCCCAATTCCCAATTCTCTTGATGGGTCTCCAGATCAGAATCTTCGTAAACTGGGCTATCTTGATAGCGTGCCTCTTGAAAGTGAAATTCATCCTTTGTTTTTTCCTTTCCATTCACTCGGATCTCTTCCGTTTCATCTATTTTGTCCAGATCCTCCTTTTCTTCCGAACAAAGGGAAGGGTTTTCTTCGGTGGATCCCTCTTGTTCCTGTTGAATCTCCTTCATTTCGTAAGTTCTTTCTACATCGCTTTCTTCCTTTCTTTCTCCCCCTTCTTCCGTTTCTGAGGTTTCTTTCTCTTTCAATTTCTTAGTGAAAATAGGCGACGGCATTCTGCCTAAATAGTAAACACAGGTGATAAATAAGAGAATACTAAAGATTCGAGCCATAGAATTTCTCAATTCTGACACAAGATACTTATTAGATTGAATAGAATGATTTTGCCGTATCCAGAATAATACCAATCCAACCCATTTCATGAATAAAATGTGACCAATTAACCAACCAACAAAACTACTTGTTAAAAATAAAATCTTGTCGTTGCATCGAAACATATAAATGTTGACTAATCTGGCTAACGTGGAACTTGGTAAAATGAAATGGTTGAATAATTGAAAAATTAGATTATTCAGGAATACACATTGAATGCTGAGATTACGCATTGAATTTCTGGTAGTAGATCCATAATCAAAAAAGTTTTTATGATTGTTCCAGAATAAATGAAACAAAAGATACGGTATAATTAGGACAGTTATTGTATGAGGTCTACCCAATGCTAGATGCAGAGGCGCATAATAGATCGATATGAACATCATGAGCTGTCCCGCAATAAAACCAGTTGTTGCTGA